AGCGGAAATAAACATAAGAAACCGTTTACCCCAAGATTGGTTGATTAGTCATCCTGACTTGAAGCGGGCTCAAAAGATCACCATATTGTATCATTTATATATATTAACATACATGTATTATCATAATGGCGGGTTAAACAAAAACGAGTGGATGGTTAGAAACACCAAGATACGTAACGGATTTGTAATGGAAATGAAAATTATGTAAATTATCCAAACAGACATTTTTACATAATATACAAACAAAGAATACTAATTTGGGCTTACAGTTGGTAGAAATTATTAGGTAGTACTTCCCAAGGCACGATTCCAATCCAGAGTATGCTCCTATCCACCGATTAAATCCATAACTATTTGGAACGAAAAAATCCTTTATTTTTGAAGCCCTCTTTTTTTCAGAAATAGAAAGAAGAATAGAAACGAAAAAAAAAAAAAAAAATGAGAAAGAAACCCAATTCCAATAAAAAAAAATACCTTTTTATCCGTTTCCATATTCATATATATATATATAGAATATGTATCAGAATTCATGAATTAATATGGAATTCCTTTTCGTAAGTAAAAACGATGGGTTAGTTATATTTTGACAAGAGGTAGTTTATTGAAGAATTAAGTTATTACTCAACAAAGAAGAATTGAAATTATTAAAGAAGGGGTGAGATCAATTCAGAAGTAGTTTATTTTTAATTTATTAAATTAATTATTAAAATAAAAATTCTATAAACCGAATAATTATAACAGACAGAATTCAATGGGTCTAATTTTGGACCGTTCAATAAAGTTTCACCTTATCCATCCTACAAACATATCAAAATAAAATAATACTTACCCGGTCCTTAGATTTATTTATGGCCTTCAAGGAGCCGTATGAGGTGAAAATCTCATGTACGGTTCTGTAATAGCGATGGTAACAGTGATGGTATCACCGACTATGATTATCTAACAGTCCAAGTACAATTGATATAGTTGAGGCACAATCAAAATACGGTTTTTGGGGGTGGAATTTGTGGCGTCAGCCTATAGGGTTTATCATTTTTCTCATCTCTTCCCTAGCAGAATGTGAGAGATTACCTTTTGATTTACCAGAAGCAGAAGAAGAGTTAGTAGCAGGTTATCAAACCGAATACTCGGGTATCAAATTTGGTTTATTTTATGTTGCTTCCTATCTAAACCTATTAGTTTCTTCATTATTTGTAACAGTTCTTTACTTGGGAGGTTGGAATATCTCGATTCCAGACATATATGTTTCTGGGTTTTTTGAAATAAATAAACTGGGTGTAGTCTTTGGAGCGACAATTGGTATCTTTATTACATTAACTAAAACTTATTTGTTCTTATTCATTCCTATCACAACAAGATGGACGTTGCCGAGGCTAAGAATGGACCAACTATTAAATCTTGGCTGGAAATTTCTTTTACCGATCGCTCTTGGTAATCTATTATTAACAACCTCTTCCCAACTCTTTTCGCTGTAAAGGAATATTCTATATTCACAATTTGTCTCAAACAAGAGAAATAAACAAACATAAAATTATTCATATATTCACGATATGTTTTCTATGGTAACTGGGTTCATGAATTATGGTCAACAAACAGTACGGGCTGCAAGGTACATTGGTCAAAGTTTCATGATTACTTTATCTCACGCAAATCGTTTACCCGTCACTATTCAATATCCTTATGAAAAATTAATCGCCGCGGAGCGTTTCCGTGGTCGAATTCATTTTGAATTTGATAAATGTATTGCTTGTGAAGTGTGTGTTCGTGTATGTCCTATAGATCTACCGGTTGTTGATTGGAAATTGGAAACAGATATTAGAAAGAAACGATTACTTAATTACAGTATTGATTTCGGAATCTGTATATTTTGTGGTAATTGTGTTGAGTATTGTCCAACAAATTGTTTAGCAATGACTGAGGAATATGAACTTTCTACTTATGATCGTCACGAATTAAATTATAATCAAATTGCTTTGGGTCGTTTACCAATGTCAGTAATTGACGATTATACAATTCGAACAATTTTTAATTCGCCTCAAATAAAAAATAAGTAAATCTCTTGATTAAAGAATAATTTCCAATTACTTTAACAATACTAGAGTTCCGTTTTGATCTTAATTTAAAGAAATAAAGGTTCTTTCTTTTTGTTTGGTCAATAACTACAAATTCCAACTGTTGATTGGTTGATAAGAATCGAGTCTTCATTTGGATTGAAAATCTATTAATTAATATATCCATATATATTTTAAAATACAAAATTTTGGATTAGAACTATTCCTTCAGATAAAGAATAAAATTAGCCCACTAATTGTACCTACATTTAGTCACATCTCTTAGGATTTAATTAGGAATTTGTCAAAAATTATAAAACAAAAATTTTCTGGTCGGGTCTCAATAAGGTCATGAAAAACATTTCGATTTATTTATCTCTTATTTTACATATAATGGATTTGCCCGGACCAATACATGATTTTCTTTTAGTCTTTCTGGGATCGGGTCTTATACTAGGAGCTATCGGTGTGGTATTATTTACCAACCCTATTTATTCTGCTTTTTCATTGGGACTGGTTCTTGTTTGTATATCATTATTCTATATTCTATTAAACTCCTATTTTGTAGCTGCCGCACAACTTCTTATTTACGTGGGGGCTATAAATGTTTTAATTGTATTTGCTGTGATGTTCATGAATGGTTCAGAATCTTACAAAGATTTTAATCTTTGGACTGTTGGGGATGGGATTACTTTTCCTGTTTGTACAAGTATTTTTTTTTTACTAATGGTTACTATTACAGATACGTCATGGTACGGGATTGTTTGGACTACAAGATCAAACCAGATTATAGAGCAAGATTTAATAAGTAATAGTCAACAAATTGGAATTCATTTATCAACAGATTTTTTTCTTCCATTTGAATTCATTTCAATAATTCTTTTAGTCGCTTTGATAGGCGCAATTGCTGTAGCGCGGCAGTAATAAATCTCTAGAATTATTAACAGTAACAAAAATTCAACTCTGTTCTGTGTTATTACATTTTTTTTATCTTCAATTTAAAAATTGAATTTTAAATTGGTTATGTTTAAAACTCAAAACAAAAATTCTTTTTTTGAATCTATTACTAATACAAGATATTCCTTTGTTCCGGACTTTCTATTCTAATCAATTGAATCTGTTGAATTATTCAGTTCATATTGAAATGAATCAAAATTGATAAGGAGTTAGTCAATGATGCTCGAGCATGTCCTTGTTTTGAGTGCTTATTTATTTTCTATCGGTATCTATGGATTGATAACAAGCCGAAATATGGTTAGAGCCCTTATGTGTCTTGAACTTATACTGAATGCGGTTAATATAAATTTTGTAACATTTTCTGATTTTTTTGATAGCCGGCAATTAAAAGGAAATATTTTCTCAATTTTTGTTATAGCTATTGCCGCCGCTGAAGCAGCTATTGGACCGGCTATTGTTTCGTCAATTTATCGTAACAGAAAATCAACTCGTATCAATCAATCGAATTTGTTGAATAAGTAGTATTAACCATAGAAACTAGAATATTCATAAATTAGAATTAATATGACCGTACATTTAATGTAATCCATATTTTCGAAACCGTAAGAAATCAAAGTATCTTGGCTCTATCGCACGAGTCGATCCAGAAGTAGATTGCTTAAAAATTTCTGATAAATTATTGATTCATCTGGTGTCTAAATATATGATTCATTTATAAGGTGACTAGATCGAAAATTTCTGACGTTCAAAAATTTATAGATCCAATGTCACATTCAGTAAAGATTTATGATACGTGTATAGGTTGTACTCAATGTGTGCGAGCCTGCCCAACCGATGTATTGGAAATGATACCTTGGGACGGATGTAAAGCTAAGCAAATCGCTTCTGCTCCAAGAACAGAGGACTGTGTTGGTTGTAAGAGATGTGAATCCGCTTGTCCAACGGATTTCTTGAGTGTTCGCGTTTATTTATGGCATGAAACAACTCGAAGTATGGGTCTAGCTTATTAATAGGTTGCAGAAACCCTACTCGAATACATTTGATTTTTTTACCTTTACCGACAAAAACCCGCGCTCGAAATAAATTTATTTCGAGCACGGGTTTTTCTGGTCCAAGTTTATTTTGTTTTTACTATGAATAATTTTCCTTGGTTAACGCTAGTTGTAGTTTTCCCAATATCCGCGGGTTCCTTAATTTTCTTTCTTCCTCATAGAGGAAATAAGGTAATAAGGTGGTATACTTTATGTATATGCATAATGGAGCTCCTTCTAACAACCTATGCATTCGGTTATCGTTTCCAATTGGATGATCCGTTAATGCAACTAACGGAGAATTATAAATGGATCAATTTTTTTGATTTTTACTGGAGATTGGGAATAGATGGAATTTCTATAGGACCCATTTTACTGACAGGATTTATCACAACTTTAGCGGCTTTAGCGGCTTGGCCCGTTACTCGAGATTCCCGACTATTTCATTTCCTAATGTTAGCAATGTATAGCGGTCAAATAGGACCATTTTCTTCTCAAGACCTTTTACTTTTTTTCATCATGTGGGAGTTAGAATTAATTCCCGTTTATCTGCTTCTATCCATGTGGGGGGGAAAGAAACGTTTGTATTCCGCTACAAAATTTATTTTGTACACTGCTGGAGGTTCTGTTTTTTTATTAATAGGAGTTCTAGGTATTGGTTTATATGGCTCAAATGAACCGACATTAAATTTTGAAACATCAGCTAATCAATCGTATCCCGTAGCCCTGGAAATACTATTCTATATTGGATTTTTTATTGCTTTTGCTGTCAAATCACCGATCATACCCTTACACACATGGTTACCAGACACTCATGGAGAGGCGCATTATAGTACTTGTATGCTTTTAGCCGGAATCTTATTAAAAATGGGGGCGTATGGGCTGGTTCGGATCAATATGGAGTTATTACCCCACGCCCATTCGATATTTTCTCCATGGTTGATGATAGTAGGCACAATTCAAATTATCTATGCAGCTTTAACATCTCCTGGTCAGCGTAATTTAAAAAAGAGAATAGCCTATTCCTCTGTATCGCATATGGGTTTCATAATTATAGGAATTGGTTCTATAAGTGATACAGGGCTCAATGGAGCCATTTTACAAATAATTTCGCACGGATTTATTGGCGCTGCGCTTTTTTTCTTGGCTGGAACGAGTTATGATAGAATACGACTTGTTTATCTCGACGAAATGGGCGGAATGGCTATCGCAATTCCAAAAATATTCACGACTTTCAGTATCTTATCAATGGCTTCGCTTGCATTACCGGGCATGAGCGGTTTTGTTGCCGAATTGATAGTTTTTTTTGGAATACTTACTAGCCAAAAATATCTTTTAATCACAAAAATATTAATGACTTTTGTAATGACAATTGGAATGATATTAACTCCTATTTATTCATTATCTATGTTACGTCAGATGTTCTATGGATACAAGCTTTTTAATGCCCAAAACTCTTATTTTTTTGATTCCGGACCGCGAGAGTTATTTATTTCGATTGCTCTCCTTTTACCTGTAATAGGTATTGGTATTTATCCCGATTTCGTTTTCTCATTATCAGTTGACAAGGTCGAAGCTATTATATCCATTTTTTTTTAGATAGTTTTTGTCAATAACCCCCCCCCAAAAAAAAATCCGATGATTTTTGAAATTGTTCATTGTACAAAAAAAGTATTTTTCGGCTTTTAAGTTAAATAAAAAAACAAAATTGGAATTCTATTATAACTATATAACCAGATATTTTTGACATTTTTGAGAACCATTTGAATCATTTCATTTCCATTACTTGATTCAAATGGTTCTTGGTGGTTTACATGTGGGTTTCATATATATACGTATATTACCCTAGGCTTCTAGTTGTCAAGTACTTTATTCAATATTCAATTAGATGGTAATGTAAATGAACCATAACTATGCAACCCTATTCCTAATAGATTAACCCCAAAATAGCATATCCAAATTATAAGAAAGCCCATTGAGGCCACAATTGCAGAATTTACACTTTCAAAATTTTTATTTGTTCGAATATGTAAATAAATAGCAAATATGATCCAAGTAATAAATGCCCAAGTCTCTTTTGGGTCCCAATTCCAATAGGATCCCCACGCTTCATTAGCCCATACTGCTCCCGAAAGAATGCCTATGGTTAAAAGGATAAACCCTAAACTAATAATACGATAACTCCACCGATCCAATTGTTTAATTAATTGATATCTGTAATAATTCTGAGAATAAATCAAAGAAGTATTTTGTAACATATTGTTTCTTTCATTCACGTATTGAATCTCACCAAAGGAAAACGATTCAATTAATAAATTATTGCTTTTACTAAAAATCCTTATGAATTTTCGAAATGTAATGACTAGAAGAGCTAGTGATAATAATGATCCACACAAAAGAGCTGCATAGCCTAATACCATCATACTTACGTGCATCATTAACCAATGGGATTGGAGAGCCGGTACTAATATTGCGGATTGATGCATTTCAGTTAAAAGACCTGAAGTAGCGAAACCCTGGGTAAAAATAACACTTGGCGCTGTTATTGCGCTAAAATGGGTTTTCTGTTTTTTAAAATACGGAATCATATGAATAATGGAAAAACCCCACGAAAGAAAAATTAATGATTCATATAAATCACTTAATGGTAAATGCCCCAACAAAATCCAACGAGTAACTAATAATCCTGTTATGCAGAAAAAAGCAGCTATCATCCCCTTTTCGGATGAATCATATAGTCCTACGATTTCATCGACAAATAAAGTTATCAAATGAATTGTAATTACAATTAAAATGATAGAAAAGGATATATGAGTTAATATATGCTCTAAAGTTGAAAATATCATAAAATTTTTTAAAAAGGGCCTCAATTATAGGAATTGAAATAGGGAATTGAATTCATTATAGGGCTTACTCTTTTAGAAAAAGCCATGCCGCCACTCGGACTCGAACCGAGATGCTCTAGCACTGCTTCCTAAGAGCAGCGTGTCTACCGATTTCACCATAGCGGCTTATTCGAAATCATAATAACCTATTTTTAGTCAATCGTCGAGATTCAGGGGGTTAATTCAATATTTTTTTTGAAACATTAAAATTGATGACTAAAAATTTGTTTCAAAATTAGGCATTTAATCTAAAGGGTTTCGTTAATAATATTAATTGTTGTTATAATCTTATCATTTTGTTTAGTATTTATTTTAGGGTATCCATTTTTAAACTTAACTAACAACGGGGTTTTTCGTTTCGTAGTTTATTACTTTATGTTATGGTCTCCTGAAAATAAAACGGAACATTTGTAACTACATAATTTTGACTTCAATCCATGGATAGAACTAAAAAGAAATTTAGTATCGAATCAAGTCGATGGGGAGGGTAAGAATCCCCATCGTGAAAAACATAAAACATACCAAAACAAAAGGTGAACCATTGTGCTTGCGTTTATTCTTTTTTCAAACAAAAGAATACCATTCATTTTTTGAATTCAGTAGAAAACCGAATTCTTATTTTTCCTAAAAAATAACAAAGTAAAACGAATTCCATTTTATATTGTTATTGAGCAGGTTAAAATATTAGAGAATGGAAATAATTTTTTTTTTAATAAAAAAAACTTATAAATAAATTATAACAAAAGTTTAGACTATTTTTTGAATTAGACCGATTGACATTATTTAGTCTATTGGTTGATTATTTATTTGTCACACAAAAAAAACTTTTTGAGCTACCGGTAGAAAGAGATTTTGCTAACGAAAAAGCTTTTAATGCTGCCCAATACCCTTTCCTTTTCCAAATATTTTTACGAATACGTTTTTTTGAACTCGAGGTGCGCTTTTTTGGAACTGCCATTTAAAAATGATAATTGGTTCATAAGTTGGATGTGAAAGACATTTATTGTTCAAAATCAATTGTTCTTTACTATATCTCTATCTCTAGCTAGCTATTTTCTAAATTCCCCAAGGCGTATGGAAAAATTGTCTAAAATATTACTAAGAACAATAAGATCTACTATGCCAAAGCGAATAGATTGAAGTGAAGTTGATAAAAAATACCAAAAAATGGGGGCGATTCTTTGCTTTCTATTTTTGCCATGTTACAGTCTTACATGTAATAAAATACATTGAAAGGTTTAAAAATTCAGTCCCTCTCCTTCTAAAAAAAACTGTAATAATTTTTCTTTTTCTATTATATTAATTTCTATTATATTAATAAAATTGGTCAAGTTCGAAGAAAGAGTACACTTAATTGAAATTTTCAAACTCGAATGAGCATAAGCCTCGTAGTTACTTGAATATACAAAATATTTTCAAAAAACCATTTTTTTGCCCCTCCGTTTTTATTTTCTATAAAAAAAAGGTGTGGAGCATTTCCTACAAATAGTTTTTATTACAATTGTAATGGAAGACAATCAATTTGTTCTAAAAAAATTCGTTAATGATTGAGAATAACCAGATAAAACTGCAATAAATAATAAATAGATTTTTCTTTATGGCAAATAGGTTTTATGAGTCAAGTTATGGGCCCTATGATTCATAAAACCTATTAAATACTTTTTTGCTGTCATTATTTATCCTTGCTCTATAGATATAAACAAATTATTGTAATACGTAATAATTAGAATTAGATCAAAATTTCAATTTTTTGTTTTTATCTTCATAAAATTTTACTTAATAGTTTTAATTTCATATTAACCATTCAATATTAATAATAAACTAATAATAAACAAAGTACATATTTATTTTTCACTCGTAACTTGTTCATATTATTTGACTAACCCTAACCCTTCATCTTCATTTGAAATATTTGAAGTAGTTTGGAAAGATTCCGAATAATTAAGGCTGGAAAATGCTATTTAAGTTTTATTTTATATATCTTAATTTTTTTTATTAATCGACCGTTTTCAAAAGAAAAGAAATAAGAACTGGTGAATCAGAAACAATTAATTAAGATAATTTTTTTTTATGGAATATACATATCAATATTCATGGATCATACCGTTCATTCCACTTCCAGTTCCTATATTAATAGGAGCGGGACTTCTACTTTTTCCGACCGCAACTAAAAACCTTCGCCGTATGTGGGCTTTTCTGAGTATTGTATTATTAGGTATAGTTATGCTTTTTTCAGCCCATTTCCTTATTCAACAACTAAATAATAATTCGGTCTATCAATCTGTATGGTCTTGGACCATCCATAATGATTTTTCGTTAGAGTTTGGATGCTTGGTTGATCCACTTACTTCTATTATGTCAATATTAATCACTAGTGTTGGGATTATGGTTCTTATTTATAGTGACAATTATATGTCTCATGATCGAGGATATGTGAGATTTTTTGCTTATATGAGTTTTTCCAATACTTCAATGTTGGGATTAGTTACTAGTTCGAATTTAATACAAATTTATATTTTTTGGGAATTAGTTGGAATGTGTTCTTATCTCTTAATAGGTTTTTGGTTCACTCGACCCAGTGCGGCGAATGCTTGTCAAAAAGCATTTGTAACTAATCGTGTTGGGGATTTGGGGTTATTATTAGGAATTTTAGGTTTTTATTGGATAACAGGTAGTTTTGAATTTCGGGATTTGTTTGAAATATTCAATAACTCGGTTTCTAATAATGTTTATAATAATGAAGTTAATCCTTTATTTGTTACCTTATGTACTTTCCTATTATTTGCTGGCGCAGTTGCTAAATCGGCCCAATTTCCCCTTCATGTCTGGTTACCCGATGCCATGGAAGGGCCTACCCCTATTTCGGCTCTTATACATGCTGCTACGATGGTAGCAGCAGGAATTTTTCTTGTAGCTCGGCTTCTTCCTCTTTTCATAGTTATACCTTACATATTAAACCTAATATCTTTGATAGGTATAATAACATTATTTTTAGGAGCTACTTTAGCTCTTGCTCAAAAAGATATTAAGAGAGGTTTAGCTTATTCTACAATGTCTCAATTGGGTTATATGATGT